CGTCCGTTTTTCTTTAATATCAAGGTATCCACTTAAAGCTATTAATCTATTATAGAATATATTTGAATCTATCTAGATAAAAAAAATTGAAGATTAATACTTCAAAATTATAAAAAATCATATTTAATATTTTTAATTCGTCCCAACCGCAAGTTCCCTTACGATTACTTTGGTACAACTTCATACCAATCACCACTTTCGCTCTAGTTTAGTTTTTTCTAGACTAACTTAAAAAACCTTTTTTTTTGTTTAAAACAGAAATAAATACACAACTTTTTTATTAACATAGATTAAAACTTAAACTTCAAGTAAAAGCAATTCTCAGCATGTGATGGGCAATGAATGTAAGTTAAAGGTACAGATTCACCGCAACGTGATGATTTGCGATTACTAGCAATTCCGACTTCATGTAGGCGAGTTGCAGCCAACAATCCGAACTACGATAATTTTTTTAGATTCACTTTTCTTTTCAGAGTTGTAGCTAATTGTCATTACCATTGTAGCATATGTGTAGCCCAGACCATAAGGACCATGAGGACTTGACGTCATCCTTACTTTCATCTGACTTATTGCCAGCAATTTTTTTAGAATAATTACTCATAAAGAAATAATACAACTAAAAATAAGGGTTGCGCTCGTTAAAGGACTTAACCAAACATCTCACGACACGAGCTGACGACAGCCATGCAATACCTGTCTTAAATGATTATACTAAACTTTTCAAGTTTAATTTTAATTTATCAATAAAATAAATTCTCATTAAGATGTCAAGGTCTGGTAAGGTTTCGCGCGTATTATCGCATTAAACCATATACCCCACTGCTTGTATTTAACCCCGCTTATTCCTTTGAATTCCGTCCTTGCGGATATACTCTTCAGGCGGAGTGCTTAACGTGTTAACTAGGAGACTCCGATACTTATATCGAAATCTGAGCACTCAGCGTTTACGGCGTAGACTACTAGGGTATCTAATCCTGCTCGCTACCTACGCTTTCGTTCCTCAACGTCAGTTTAAACCAAAAAGCCGCCTTCGCCTATGGTATTCCTTTACATATCTCAGAATTCCACCTCTCCATGTAAAATTCTGCTTTTCTCTTTTAAACTCATAGTAAAACAGTATCTAATGCCGTGCCGGAGTTGAGCTCCGGAATTTAACAAAAGACTGATAATACCGTCTACGAACGCTTTACGCCCAATTATTATGGATAATGCTTGCCCCTCCCGTATTACCGCGGCTGCTGGCACGAGATTAGCCGGGACTTCTTCTTCAAATACCGTCACAATCTTCTTTGATGAAAGAACTTTACAACCAAATTAGTTGTCATCATTCAGGTGGTATTGCTAGATCAAACTTTCGTTCATTGTCTAATATTCCATACTGCTGGCTTAAAAAGCTTGGACCTTGTCTCAGTTCCAATGTGGCTGATCACTCTCTCAAGTCAGCTAAAGATCGATGGCTTGGTAGGCTTTTACCCCACCAACTACCTAATCTTGCGCAAGCTTATCTTTTAGCAAGTAAAACTCTATATATCATAATGTATATATTGGAATTCATATGACTCGAAAGTCTTCTTTTATAACATAAAGCTACTTGTTCCAAAACTAAAAGGTAAATTCTCACGTGTTACTCACCCGTCCGCCGCGAAAAGATTTTTCGCTCGACTCGCATGTATTAGGCATACCACTAGCATTCATCCAGAGCCAGGATCAAACTCAAATAATTCTGATTTTAATATATAAATATTAAAATATTTTTTATTTTATTTTTTAAAATAGTATATTTAGATAATTAAATATTATTTAATTATCCATTGAATGGAAATATTACTCGCTGATTTTTTTACCAACCCAAGCAATATATTGCTCTAAAGTCACTGCTCTAACTACGATAGGCATAAAACCGTGATTTACACCACAAATTTCACTACATTGACCGTAGAAAACACCTTCTCTCTTAATAAACATAGATGCATGATTCATTCGACCAGGACAAGCATCGACTTTAATTCCAAAAGAAGGAACTGCCCAACTATGAAGCACATCTGCAGCAGAAACGATTACTCGAATATGAGTGTCAATAGGTAAAATAACTCGGTTATCTACTTCAAGAAGTCGAAGTGGCCCTACACTTAAATCTTCTAATGGTAGCATATACGAATCAAAATTTAAAGCATTAGATTCATCAAAACTTGTAAAATCTGAATACTCATAACTCCAATACCATTGATGGCCTATAACTTTTAAAGTTAAACCAGGATCAATCATTTCATCCATAGAATATAATAAGGCAAAAGAGGGAACTGCGATAACTAATAAAATTAATGCAGGAACGATTGTCCAAACTATTTCTAATGGGGTTGAGTGTGTAAATAGCTCACTTTCTTTTTGAACGGTTGAATTGTACATATAAAGACAACGTCCTAAAACCCAAGTGGTAAAGATAGCAATTAAAGTAATAAAAAACATTAAATTGTTATGAAACTCGATAATACCTTCCATGATAGGGGTTGCCGGATCTTGAAAACCTAATTGCCAAGGTTCAGCCGCGTCAGCCAAAGCAACTGTTTGGAAGACGTTTCCTAAAAAAAAAATCGAAAGTACAGCTAAAGAAATACAAAAAGTTACTTTAGATCCAAAACTTAATTTGGTATTCATAGATAAAAATTAAATTATCATTTAATAATAATTGTTTATTATTATAAATAAAAAATATTGATCACTAAAAACTTATTTAATTGAAGTTACAAAGATTGCGTTGTTAAAATCCCGAGAAACTTGTCGGTAAATTGTTTGAGTTTTTACTTTCCGATCGAAAGTTAAAGTTAAAACAATAGCTCCTAACATGGCTACTAATAAAATAATACCCGCAAGTAAAAAATATAAAAAATAAGTAGTGTATAAAACTTGCCCTAAAGCTTGTACATTTGTAGTATAATCTACAAATTCACTCCAATTAAAATGTTGGACAGTTGATTCTTGAGGATTAGACTCAAAATTATTAAAAATAATAAATAAGATTTCTCCAAAAAAAGCTAAACCTAAAAAACTACCTATCGGAAAATATTTTAAATAGTTTTTATCTGATTCAGTAATTTTAATATCAAGCATCATAACGACAAAAAGGAATAAAACAGCAATCGCGCCAACATAAACTACAATAAAAATTAGAGAAATAAACTCAATTTCAAGTAAGAAAAGAAGACCTGCTGATGCAATAAAACTCAAAATTAAAAATAATACAGCGTGAACAGGGTTCTTTACTGTAATAACTAAAGCTGAAGATGATATTGCTAAAAAAGAAAAAGAAAAAAATAAAATTAATTCAGACATTTACTAATTAGCGTATATTTTTATAAAGTTTAATATACTTATAACGAAGGTTGGATTCGAACCAACGACTTTCAGGGCATGAGCCTAACGAGCTGACCAGACTGCTCTACCTCGCCTAAACATAATTCCCCTATTAAGAGTATTTTGAAATTATATTGAAGGTACTTTTGAGTTCGGGATGAGTGCAAGTAATAATACCAATATAATATGTTAAAACTTTTAAATTAAAATTTATTATTAATATTATATTCTTATTGATATATAAATATGGACATTCTAATCTTTGATTTAACATTTATCGACCAATAACATTAAATATTCATAAAAAACTTATTAAATTTTAAGAGACTCCCGTACTTTGGTAAATTAGCATGAATTTAAAATTTTCACATAGTACATTTCGCTGTACTCTGGCAAATTTAGACATCTTCAGGGGGTACCTTACATGAGTAAAAATATGTTAAATTTTAGAAGAATACATTTGACACTTTTTACAAAAATAAAACTAGTTTTTTAACAATTAGAAAAAATCTAACTTTAAACTTACAAATCTTAAAATTATTTGCGATAATTAAACATTTTTTATTGATATATAAATATGGACATTCTAATGTTAAATTATTAAAAATTAAAAGTCTTTTACTTTTAAAATTTATATCGGGATAGTGTGATTCGAACACACGACCTTCTGCTCCCAAAGCAGACGCGCTACCAGGCTACGCCATATCCCGAAAAAACTCAATAATTAAAATATTTATCGAGATCCTTCTTCAAAATTAACTAATTTAGTTTCAAAAAGACCTAAACCAGGAATAACAAATAAAAAGAAAGCAAAATAGATAACAGTAGCTACTTGACCAATTTCAATAAAAGGAGTTTCAACAGCCTTTTGACCAATCCATCCTAAAATTAAAAAATCTACTACTAATAACCAAAAAGCAATTCGGAACAATGGTCTGAATTGAGGCCCTCTAATCTCCGAAGTATTTGTGAAAGGGATAGTAAATAAAACTACTAAAGCACCTCCCATTGCAGCAACTCCTCCTAATTTGTCAGGAATAGATCGTAATACTGCATAAAATGGTAAGAAATACCACTCAGGAACAATATGTGCAGGGGTAACCATTGGGTTTGCAGGGATATAATTATCAGGGTGACCCATTGCATTAGGAAAATAAAACACAAAAGTAGCAAATACTGTAATTAATCCAAAAAAAGCCAATAAATCCTTAACATAAAAATAGGGGTAAAATGGAACTTTATCAACTGAACTTTCAGTTCCAACAGGATTGTTAGAACCATGTTCATGTAATAAAGCTAAATGTACGATAGTAACTCCAGCAATTAAAAAAGGTACTAAAAAATGCAGACTAAAAAACCGATTTAAAGTAGCATTATCAACAGAGAAACCACCCCATAACCATTCTACAATAGCTCCTCCAACAAGTGGAATAGCAGAAAATAAATTAGTAATAACAGTAGCTCCCCAAAAACTCATTTGACCCCAAGGTAAAACATAACCCATAAAGGCGGTGGCCATCATTAAAATGAAAATTACAACACCAGAACACCAAAGAAGTTGACGAGGGAACATATAAGACCCGTAATAAAGTCCTCTAAAAATATGGCAATAAACTACAATAAAAAACATTGAAGCACCATTAGCGTGCATATAACGAATTAACCATCCGTTATTTACATCACGCATAATATGCTCTACAGAATTAAAAGCTAAATCAATATGAGGTGTATAGTGCATTGCAAGAAAAACTCCAGTTAAGATTTGAATAACAAGACAAATCCCCGCAGTTGACCCGAAACTCCACGCATAAGTTAAATTTGAAGGGGTTGGGTAATCAATTACATGACTATTTAGCACTCCTGCTAAAAAATTAGAATTCCACCTAAATCGAAACATGTGATCGATTAAGATAGCGCTAAAATAAATATTCTACGACGAATAAATTTAGCTACCCTTGTAAATTCCAAGGACTGTTAAAATCAAAATTTCTGAATTCTTGAGCAAACGACAAAGGTTCACAAACAACTCGTTTTTTCCGTTCATCGTAACGAACTTCTACGTAGCCACTCAATGGAAAATCTTTTCGTAAAGGATGTCCTTCAAAACCATAATCGGTTAAAATACGACGAAGATCCGGATGATTTTTAAAGAAAACTCCGAATAAATCCCAAATTTCTCGCTCCCACCAATCTGCCGCAGGATACAAAGCTACAGCAGAATCAACTGAATTTATTTCGCCGACGTGAGTTTTTACTCGAATCCGTGAATTAAAAGTTAGACTTAAAAGTTCATAAACAACTTCAAAACGGTCAGTTCGACCAGGATAATCTACTCCAGAAATACAAGTTAGTAATTTGTATTGGTGTGCTGTACTATTTTTTAAAAAAAATAATGTTGAGATTAAATGTTTAGGGCTTACAGTTAAAATTAATTCAGAACCTTGCTGATATTTCAGTTCAAGGTTTAACAAAGGTAATTGGCTGTTTAAAGATTTAGCCAGTTTTAAATTAAGAGTTTCAAGACTATTCAATTTAAAAACTTAAAATGAGGACAAGATATTTTTTGGTAACCTTTTTTAAATTGAAAGGATTTCTTATTTTTAATTAAAATTTATTACTATGACTCTAAATTTTCTCGTGCAAGAGATACGGAAACTATTTTGGTTAACCACAACTTAACACTATTTAAATCTTGATTCAATTGTAAAGAATTGCTTGAACTTTTAAAATTTAAAAGACCAGTTATAAAAATACTTCCATTTGAGAACGGAACTGTAGTGAAATTATATTTTAATTTAATCATGATTTTATATTACTTAAAATTTAAAAAAATATTTAGTTTTAAACGAGAAAGACGGGACTTGAACCCGCGATAACCCGCGTGACAGGCGGGTGCTTTAGCCAACTAAGCTACATTCTCAGAAAAATAAAATTTGAAAGAATAAAATTATCGATCAACTTCACCAAAAACAATATCTTGTGTACCAATAATAGCAACAACATCAGCGATCATATGGCCTTTGGACATAAAGTCAAGAGCTTGTAAATGACCGAATCCGGGTGCTTTAATTTTACACCTATAAGGTCTATTTGTACCATCAGAAACTAAATAAACTCCAAATTCACCTTTAGGTGCTTCAGTAGCAGTATAAGTTTCACCAGGTAAAACAGTAACACCTTCACTAGAAAGTTTAAAATGATGAATTAATGATTCCATAGATTGTTTAAGATGACCTCTAGAAGGAGCCATTAATTTATTATCAGATGTTTTAACAGGTCCAGATGGTATAGAATTCAAACACTGGTGAATTATTTTAAGAGATTCACGCATTTCTTGAACCCGGATTAAATATCTATCGTAACAATCCCCATTAGTACCTAAAGGAATCTCAAAGTTCATGTTAGAATAGACGTCGTACGGTTGATTTCTTCGTAAGTCCCAAGGAATACCGGATCCTCTAAGCATTACGCCAGAAAAACCCCAAGCAATAGCATCTTCTGAAGAAACGATAGCAATGTCAACTAAACGTTGTTTCCAAATACGGTTAGCTGTTAACATTTCTTCCATTTCATCCACTCTAATACTGAATTGCTCTGCAAAAATGTAAATATCATCTAATAAACCCGCGGGTAAATCTAAACTAACACCACCTGGTCGAATATAGGCAGCATGCATTCGAGCTCCAGATACACGTTCATAGAATTCCATTAACTTTTCACGTTCTTCAAAAGCCCATAAAAAAGGAGTCATAGCTCCAACATCCATTGCATGACAACCAACAGCTAATAAATGATTTAAAATTCTGGTAATTTCCGCAAAAAGAACTCTAATATATTGAGCACGTAGAGGGACTTCACAATTTAATAGTTTTTCGACTGCTAAAGAATAAGTTTGTTCTTGAGCCATCATAGAAACATAATCTAAACGATCAAAATAAGGCAAAGCTTGCATGTAGGTTTTATATTCAATTAATTTTTCAGTACCTCGATGCAATAACCCAATATGCGGGTCAGCTCGCTCAACAACCTCCCCGTTTAATTCTAAAACTAAACGAAGTACACCATGTGCTGCAGGGTGTTGAGGTCCAAAATTGATAGTAAAATTTTTAACTTTACGAGAAAGTTCACTTTTTTTTAAAGACATATAAGTTAATTATTATAGAAAAATTTAACAAAAACTTTTAATTAAGGTTTTTGTTTTTAAAGTAAATAAAGTTGAATCAAATTTGGAATCTTTTTTTTTACTTATAACAGAATCTAAACTTAATTTTTCCAAATTACGAGAAAAAATTTGTTTTAAAGGCTCTTTTACAGAACCTATCTTAATAATTTTTAGCGTTCTAGGAAAAGGATTCTGTTGCTTTTTCCAAAAATTCAACGGTTTTCGACGAAACTTAACTCGAAGTTTTGACATTCTTATTAAATTTTTATTAGGAACAGACAAAAATTTTAAATGAATTTTTTCATTATTTTCGTATTTTAAATTTTTAGGTAATTTTTTAATTTTTTTTAAACTACGCCCACCAGCATGTACAAAAACAGTTGTTCCTAAAATTTCATTTGATTTAACTTGGTAAAGAAAACCTTTTTTGAAAATTATTGGAGATTTAGCAAAAACATCTAATTGTTTTAAAGATTTTAATAAAAAAAGTTTTTTTAAACCGTTTAATTTTTGAGTAAATAATTTTAAAGAATTTTCTTGTTTATTCAAAATAAAATTTTGAATCTCAGAATTATTATTTAAAGAACTTGCTTCAGTTAACAAAGAAGTACGTAAATCTTTAGATAGATAACTATTAGAAATAACATTACCAGAAATAGGTAGTCCCTCTAAAAGTTGATTATCATTCAAAATATACTTATCTTTGCTTCCTGAATTATAATACCAAGTGTTATTTGCACCAGATTCTAAACGGTTTTTGTATCGAAATTTATTGAATTCTAAAAGCTTTAAAAGATTGGTACCTGGATTAAATTTTTGATACTTTAAAGAAATACTCATAATTTTAAGTAATTATAGTCGTTTTAATTGGTAATTTTGCAGCACCGGTCTGAAAAGCCGCTATTGCGAGCTTTTCCGAAACACCATCTATTTCAAAAAGAACAGTCCCCCCTCCTATACGGGCAACCCAGTGATCAACTCCACCTTTACCTTTACCCATTCTAGATTCTATAGGTTTAGAAGTTACGGGTAAATCTGGAAATATTCGTATCCAAACACGTCCATTTCGTTTAATTTTTCGAGTGATAGCTTGACGAGCCGCTTCAATTTGCTTAGCAGAAATGCTACCCGATTCTAAAGCTTTTAAACCAAAGATTCCAAATCGAAGTTTATTCGAACGAAATTCTAACTTAGGTAATCGGCCTTTTCGATGCTTAGTGTATTTTGTTTTTTTTGGTTGTAACAACATGTTTTAATACATATATATATATTTCTAAATTAAAATTACTTTTGACAAATCCAAACTTTGATCCCAAAAACTCCTGAAGGAGTAAAAGCATCAGTTTTATAATAATCAATTTGAGCATCCATAGTTTGTAAAGGAATACGTCCAAATTGTAAAAGCCGAGTTTTAGCTCTGGGAGCATTATTAAAACGACCACTTATTAAAATTTTAATACCTTTAAACTTAGAAGCCTTTAATTTGGTAAAGACAAAGATAGCTCTTTTTAAAAACGTTAAAAAATTGTTATGTCTTTTTGTGCTTTGGATTTGAAAAGCTATAAAACGTGCAAGTAACCGAGCAGAACCGACCCCTCTAGAAATTAAAATAAAAATTTCAATTGCTTCTTTAAAAAAACTTTGACGAGCATAACTTCGTAATTCTTGAGTAGCTTTACGATAATTTGTTTTCGTTTTTAAATTTTTTAATGCCGTATTTTGTAAATTTTCTAAATGAAGTTTTACTTTACTTGCACCAGAATATTCTAATAAACTTTGTAATAAATGATATTTAAATGAAGAGTACTGAAATGATTGCTGAGATATTAAAAAATTATGAACTTTTTTTTCACTTAATTTATTTATTAAAAGATTTTCTAATACAGGAAGGTTTTGAGTTTCATTCTGCAAACTTGAAGTATTTGATTTACTAAAGTTATGAGATTTTCTTTTCCGACCTCTGATAAAAGAACGAAATTTTAAAACACTAGTCCCCATTTTAGTACTTTTAATAGAAATTTTATGACTTACATAAAAACTAATATAAATGTTTAAAACCGACTGTTTATAATTAATTAAACATTTATTTAATACTAAACCAGATCTTTCAAATAAAGTATTAAGATACTTCCGGATAGCTATTGTTTTATGTAAGTAGTAAGTAAAATCTTCACGATTTTTACTAAAATAATTTGATTTCCAAAAATTATTTGGAGTATTTGTTCTAAAAACTCTAGGATTAACTTTTTGACCCATTTATTTATTTTTACTTTTTTTATAAAAAAATTTTTGTCTAGTTGGTGCAAATTCCCCGAATTTATAGCCTACCATCTCACTATTAATTTTAAGATTAACAAATTTTTGACCGTTATAAACTTTAACTAAATGGCCAACAAATTTAGGAATAATAGTTGATTGTCTAGAACAAGTTTTAAATTGGGTTGACTTTTTATTTGATTGCTTCTGATTAATAGAAACTGATAATTTTTTTAATAGCCTTTTGTCTACAAAAGGACCTTTCCATAAAGAACGGCTCATTTTATTTTTTTTTATTTTTTTTCCTGTTTAAAACTACTAATTTATTTTGAGTCTTAACAGTTGGTTTACCTTTAGTTAATCGACCCCAAGGAGATACAGCTGGCCGACCTCCTGAAGTTTTACCTTCACCACCACCGTGGGGGTGATCAATAGGATTCATTGCAACTCCTCGAACTGTAGGTCTTTTATTTAACCAACGAGATCTACCTGCTTTGCCAAGATTAACTAAATTTTGATTTTCATTCGAAACTATCCCCATAGTTGCTACACAATCGATTAAAAATAAGCGGTGTTCTCCAGAAGAAAGAACAACGCGAGCATATTTTTCATTTTTTTGAATTAATTGGGCATAACCTCCGGCGGCACGTACAAACTGACCTTTTTTATTTGGTAAAGCGGAAATATTATGTATAAAACTTCCGATAGGCATGTCGCTTAATTTTAAACAATGACCAATATTAGCAGATGCTAAATTTCCAGCTTTTACAACATGACCTACCTGTAAACCTGCAGGAGCAAGAATATAAGAATAAATATTTTTTTCAAAATTATAAAGTCCAGCTACGTGAGAACTTCTATTAGGATCATGTTCAATAGAAATTACGATATTTTCTGAAGATTTATGTCTAGAAAAATCAATAATTCTATATGATTTTTTATGGCCACCTCCTTTTTTAAAGCTAGTAATTCGTCCTAAATTATTTCGGCCTCCTGAATTTTTTAAGCCAACGATCGAATTTTTTAACTTGGGAAATTTATTTAAATTATTTTTATTTAAAAGTTTGAGTTGTCTCTGTGATGGTGTTGTTGGATTAATTTTTTTAAACATTTTTTTCAATTAATAAATTTAAATAGTTATTTGAGATTATTATTTAAAAATAAAAGCATTTAATTAACTTTATAATAAAGTATTTTTATTGATATATAAATATGGACATTCCAATGTTGGATTATTATTATTTAAATGTTTACCTATTTATTTAAATTAAAAATAGATTAAAATTAATATAAATTTAAAAGTGTAACTGTACTCTGTTAAATTTCAAGTTTTCGCAGAATACATTTCGCTGTACTCTGGCAAATTTAAAGATCCTCAGGGGGTACCTTACATGGGCAAAAATGTACCAAATTTTAGCAGAATACATTTGGCATATTTTCAAAAAATAAAACTGGTTTTTTAACAATTAATGTATTAGAATTATTTATTTAAAAATATAAAAATTTTAATTAGAAATTGAAGATTATTTTAATTGAAATAAAGATATATATAATTTAATTGGAATAAATAGGTAAACATTTGAAGAATAATAATCTAACATTGGAATGTCCGTATTTATATATCAATGGGGGAGGATGACGAATATTAGTAAACGAACGATTTAATATTTTTATATTTATAAAATGATTGTAATACTACTAATGATTACTAAAATAAGGGGGTCTCTTCAGCAAAAATCGTTTGAAATTTTCAGCCTGTACTCTTTTAAACGGGTTCTAGTAGGCAGAGAAGATAAAGAATACAAAATCCATTTGGAATGTCCATATTTCTTTTGTTTTTTACCCAAGAGTAGCCAAAGAATAAAAAATTAGAAGTAGAATGTCCATATTTCTTTTCATTTTCGGGTTTTTCAGGATTTTTAGGCCAAAGAATACAGCATAATAAAAACCAAAGAAATATGGACATTCCAACATTTAGGAGTGAATACTTTAACATGGTATTAATCTATTGAATTTGTTCAATAGATTAATACTCCCCCACTGATATATAAATATGAACATTCCAATGTTGGATTATTATTATTCAAATGTTTACCTATTTATTTAAATTAAAAATAGACTAAAATTAATATAAATTTAAAAGTGTAACTGTACTTTGTTAAATTTCAAGTTTTCGCAGAATACATTTCGCTGTACTCTGGCAAATTTAAAGATCCTCAGGGGGTACCTTACACGGGCAAAAATGTACCAAATTTTAGCAGAATACATTTGACATATTTTCGAAAAATAAAACTAGTTTTTTAACAATTAATGTATTGGAATTATTTATTTAAAAATATAAAAATTTTAATTAGAAATTGAAGATTATTTTAATGGGGAGATATATAGAATCTTAGTAAATACGTCAATATTTTAATAATAGCGATGGAACATTAGAATGTCCATATTTATATATCAATAAAACACTTTCATCTATTTTTCAACTTTTTATTTTGGATTTTTTAATGATTGAACATTGGAATGTCCATATTTATATATCAATAAAAAATATTTCAAAATATTTAATTAAAAAGTTAATTACTAATTTTCTTATTATATGAGTATTAACGAATTAATATTTTATTATGCACTAAATTAAATAAATATGGTTTATCTACTAGGATCTCAATTACCTAATAATAAAAAATTAAACAAATCTTTAACTTCTATTTTTGGGATTGGTCAAGGTCAATCGAATAAAATATGTAAAAAATTAGGATTCAGTCCTAGGTTAAAAGCTGAAGAACTTACACAAAGTCAAAGAACAGAATTAGAAGAATTAGCTAAAAAATTGGATTTAACAATTAAGGGTGATTTAAAGCGAGTGCTTCTAAATATTAAGAAAGAATCTTTGTCTATTCGTTTATACAAGGCTGTCAGAAGTCGTCAAGGTTTTCCAGTACGGGGTCAAAGAACTCATACAAATGCAAAAACCGCTAAAAAAATAAGATAATGCAAGAACAAATTAATTTAAATATTTTCCAAAAAGAAAAAATTTAAAAAAAGACGTTTATTTTAATAAACGAAAAATCAAAGTTATAAAATTGAATAAAAAACTTAAAAAACAAAGAAGGGGTGGAAAATATACGAGAATTACAAAAGATAGATTAAAATTACGTCCAGTAAAAGGTATTCTAAGTTTAAAATTTTCTCGTAATAACACAGTAGGTTCTTTAAGTGATTTAGAAGGAAAAATTAAGTATAAAGTTAGTGCTGGTTTATTAGATTTCAAAAATTCAAAAAAATCGACTTTTTATGCTTCTGAAAGTGTTGTTAAACAACTTGCGTCAAAAGCTTTAGAATTAGGTTATGACACTATTTTCTTACATTTAACTGGTAATGGTCGAGGTAAAAATAGATGTTTAGATTTAATTAACAAGAAACGGCTCAAAGTTTTATCTATTTCGGATTTTACTTCTTCTCCACACAATGGGTGTAGACCGCCTAAAATAAGACGTTTATAAACGTAATATTTAGAGAAGATGACTGAGCGGTTTAAAGTGGTAGATTGTAAATCTACTGGTTAATTCCATCGTAGGTTCGAATCCTACTCTTCTCAAACATTATATATTTTGTTCAAATAGCTCAGTTGGTAGAGCGTGAGACTGAAAATCTTAAGGTCGGTGGTTCAAACCCGCCTTTGAACAATTTTTTAAAGAGTTCAATTAAAAAAATTTATTATGAATCATTTTTTATGGAATTTATATACAAGACTTCGTAACGGTCAAATAGCAAAAAAAATTCAAATTTCACAGCCCAGAAATAAATTGTGTGAAAAAGTTTTAAATTTACTTTGGAGAGAAGGTTATATTCTTAATTACGGTGTTTCTGAAAATAATCCTTCAATGTTCGAAGTTTTTTTAAAATATCACGAAGACGTTCCGGCTATTAAACAAATCAAAGTGGTATCTAAACCTAGTAGACGAATTTATTTGAAATCTAGAGATTTATGGAAAATTAATGACGAATTACAATTAATTATTGTTTCCACTACTCGGGGAATCCTTACTGGTAAAGAATGTAAAAAATTTAATCTAGGAGGTGAGGTTTTTTGTATTATTAAATAAAAATGTCTAATTTAGCAAAACAAGAAATTAAGATACCTAAAAATATTTCAGTAAACTTTTCAAAAAATATTTTAATTTGTAAAGGGCCTTTAGGTTCAAAAAGTATTTTGACTAAAGTTACTGTTATAATTAATAAAAATTCATTATTAGTAACTTCTAATTTATTATCAGATGTTTTTGGAAAAAAGGATTCTTTTGAGGCTAAATCTTTGCAGGGTACAACTGCCTCTTTAATTAAACAAGCTTTTATTGGGTTAACTTCAGGTTTCCGCCAACGTTTACAATTAGTTGGGGTAGGTTACCGCGCTAATCTCACTTCAGATGGGTTAGAATTAAAGGTAGGGTACAGTCATACTTGTTTAATTGAAATTCCGTTGGAGTTAAAAGTCTTTTGTTTAAAACCGACGCTGATATCTATTTCAGGTACAGATAAACAAGAAGTAGGTAATTTTGCTGCTTTAGTTCGTTCCTATAAAGTACCAGAACCATATAAAGGTAAAGGTATATTATATCAAGATGAAAAAATTGTTTTAAAAGAAGGTAAACGCTCTTAAAATATTGCAAATTAAATTTAAATCATGTTTTTTAATAATTGTATTACTAAAAGAAAATTTTCATCAAAACAAAAATTAAAAATCCCAACTCTAAAAAAATTCCAGTCAAAATTAATCTTAGAATCAATTAAAGCTAAACTTTATTTAGGTTTAGCTTTAAGTACTTGGAATTCTAAAGTTAAATATGGTATTGAAGGTATTAGAAATAATTTCTGTGTTATTGACATGCGAAAGACGGCTGAAGATTTAACCTTAGCTTTAGGAGTTGTATCAAAAATAAGTCGACAAAAGAAAGTAATTGTTCGTAAACGTCGAAAAAAAAAATTATTAAGTTTAAAAAAATCGGAAATTCTTTTTGTAGGTTTTCCTGAAACTGAGCAAAAAAATTTAAAACTTTTGTACAAAGCAAAAAAACATCATTATGTTAATGAAGAGTTTTGGATAAATGGTTTATTAACCAATGGTTCTAGTTTTGTTACTTATAGAAATAATTTTTTAAAAAACTATTCTAAGCAAAGTGAAACGGATAAAGAAATTTTCTTTCAGCATTTTGAAGGAATTTTAAACTTAAATAGAAAACCTGATTTAGTTTTTATTTATAATCATTCGAAAGGTATTGAAATTTTTAAAGAAGCGAGTTCTTTAAGAATACCTGTTATTTCGTTTTTAAATACTAGTGATGATCCAACATTAGTGGATTATCCTGTACTCGGTAATTTTAATTCCAAAGATGCAGGGTCGTTATATTATAAGTTAATAAGACGGTTTCTTAAATAATTTTATCTGATTCTTATGAGTTTAAAAAATAGAAGATATAAACCTTATTTCAAAAGTTTTGCGAAACTTAGAGAAAATATCACTGGTAATCCAAAATTATTAAAATTTAAAAAAAAAAAATGGAGAGCTTTAGTAAACCGACTTTCTAAAGTTCAACGTCGTCGAAGTTATCGCAGACGTAATTTTCATCATGTTAGTCACCATATCTCTCGAAATGCTAAACCGTTAAAAATATCTTTTAGAGTAAGAACTTCTGCTAAAAAAAAGTTAAATATTTTTTACGGAAAGTTTACTGAAAAAAAATTAAAAAGTTTTTTTAAGTTAGCTTTTTTTGATAGTAAGACAAAACATAAAGGGCGTCGAAAAGAAGATCTTTTAATAGTTAACTTAGAAAGTAGACTTGATAGCATCTTATTTCGATCTCACTTTTTTCAAAGCTTTCGCCAAACCCGGCAATATATTACTCATGGCGGTGTTTATGTAAATGAACGTTTAGAATTGTCTGCTAATTATAAAGTTCAACCGGGAGACGTAATAGAAATTTCGAAGGAAAAGCAGGAACTAGTTAGAAAAAATATTTTAAGCTCAAAGTTTTTTCCTTTCCCCCCTAGATACTTAGAAATTGATTTTACTACTTTAACAATAGTTGTTGTTGAAGAAATTAATGTTTTTAAAGTCCCTTTTTTATTTCCATTTTGGTTAAATTTAAAAACTATATTTGCACATTATCAACTTTAATTTATTAAATTTTTATGTTACTGTCTTTGTTTCGTCAAGAATACTACCCGATTTTATTGTTTTTATCTGTAGCTATTATTTTATCTGCTGTAATTTTAGGCGCATCTTATCTTTTAGCAGTTCAAAACCCAGATACAGAAAAATTATCCGCTTATGAATGTGGATTTGATCCTTACGAGGATGCTCGTCATACTTTTGATGTTAGATTCTACTTAGTAGCTATTTTATTTATTATTTTTGACATTGAAGCTATGTTTTTATTTCCATGGGCTGTTTCTTTAGACCAAATAGGTTCTTTAGGATTTTGGTCGATGGTAGACTTTATTTTAGAATTAGGTGTAGGTTTTATTTATGCTTGGAAAATAGGCGCCTTAGAGTGGGAATAACAGATTATTATGAAAAAATTTATCGAAAAAGATAAAAGACGAAGAAAATTAAATTTCAGTCATGAAAAAGATCGTGCTGCTTTAATGGCTATTTCGTCTAACAGAAGTTTGCCTTCTGCTATTAGTTGGAAAGCTAGATTAATCGTTAGTAATTTTTCTTCTGATAGTTTTAATTCTAAATTAAATAATCGTTGTGTTTTAACAGGACGAGGTCGATCTGTATATCGTAGTTTTAAATTATCACGAATAGCATTTAGAGATGCTTCAAGTTCTGGGTTAATACCCGGTTTACGCAAAGCTAATTGGTAATTTATCAATTTTTTTTGCTTTTTTAAGGGTTTTGTTTTTAAAAACGTTTATAAAATCTAAACGAATTTATCCCTTTTTAATTGTAATTTATTATAATTTTATTTTTTAAATATGCCTCAATTTGACAAAATCACATTTTTCACCCAAATTTTTTGGTTAACTATCATTTTTTTTGGGTTCTATTTTTTAACTTTACGAATCTTTATTCCTGAAATTGCTGCGGTATTAAAAACCCGAAAAAAAAAGTTGGCAGTTGGTACTGGTGGAGTTGCTCATTTCTCTGAAGAATTAGCTAAAGTTGAAGGGTTAACTAACTCAATTCTTCAACTATCTTCTATGGTTTCAACTCGAAGAATCGAAAAAACCATCTCGTCACTTTAAATTGTATCTTAATTATTTATTCTATTCATTAAATTTATCGACAAGTATTAAAGTTATAAAACCGTTTATCTTGTGTTAATAATTTTTGTTGTTGATTTTATCTCTAATAGCTCAGTCGGTAGAGCGAGTGGCTGTTAACCACCAGGTCGTTGGTTCGAGTCCAACTTAGAGAGTTTATTTAATTGTTCTGCCATTGTTTATTTTGGGGTATCGCCAAGTGGAAAGGCATCTGTTTTTGGTACAGACATTCATAGGTTCGAGTCCTGTTACTCCAATATAAAATTATAGTATTTAAATAATTTGTTATAGTTCAAATTTTTGAAAAGTTAAAAATTCTAAAATTTTTATAAGTTAGTTATCGTGTTACCTTTGGTATTTTTATTAAATAGTTGTGTTATCCACTGTTTCTGAGACTATGTTTCTTAAAGAAAATTTTATTCTTCTTCCTGCTTTAGCGAATAGTATAAAATTAATGTTACCTGAATTATTTTTAGTAACAGCTTTGTTATCTTTAGTTATTTACGGCCCTGTTTTAGCAAATACTTCTCGTTATAATTTTCCATTATTAAATAGAGGATTATCCTGGTTAAGTATTTTAATCTTATTTCTTACTTTTATATTATTATTAAACAATCCTTTTGTTACTGTTCCGAACTCAACGATTATTTTTAATGGAAGTTTTATTTCCGACAATTTAAGTCATTACGGTAAATGTGCTATTTTATTAGGAACTATTTCTTGTTTATTGATCTCGCAAGATTTTGTTGATAACCTCCGACTAAATTTTTTTGAATATCACCTTTTAATTTTATCTGCTGTTTTAGGTTTACTTTTATTAGTTTCTTCAAATGATTTAATTAGTGCTTATTTAGCTATTGAAATGCAAAGTTTATCTTTTTATGTTTTAGCGGCTTTTAAGCGAAATTCTGCCTTTTCTACTGAAGCGGGCTTAAAATATTTCATTTTAGGAGCTTTTTCATCGGGGTTAATCTTATTTGGCTCAACCTATATTTATGGTGTTACTGGTAGTGTTAATTTTGAAGACATTTCTTTAATATTAGCTGGGTTAGAAGAAGGTTCTAATTCCAACAGTTTAGAAATTCTTAAAATTTTTATTTTATTTATTGGAGTTGGTTTATTATTTAAGTTAGCAGCAGCACCATTCCATATGTGGTCGCCTGATGTTTACGAGGGTGCTCCAACAAGTACTACTGCTATTTTTGCAATTGTTCCTAAAATAGCTGTATTTGTTTTATTTTTTAGATTATTCCACCACAGTTTTTATAATTTAATTGAAAGTTGGCAAATAATTTTAGGATTTTGTGCCGCATGTTCTGTGATTGTTGGTTCTTTTGTTGCTTTACAACAACGTAAGCTTAAACGTTTAATTGCTTACAGTGCAGTTAGTCATGTTGGTTATTTATTAATAGCTTTTATTCCTGGAACTTTAGAGGCATCTCAATCTTTGTTTTTTTATTTATTTATTTATATGATTACTGGAGTTGCTATTTGGACACTTGTATTAAACATGGAATTGCATGGTAAAAATGAAAAAACTCTTGCTGATTTAAGTGCCTTAATGAGAGCAAACGGTGGATTAGCTATAACTTTTAGTTTAATTATTTTTTCTCTTGCTGGAGTTCCTCCTTTAGCAGGTTTTTATGCTAAAATGCATATATTTCTAGCTTCTATGCAGTCATCTTTATATTTTTTATCGATTATTGCTGTTCTTTCAAGTGTAATTTCAACTTTTTATTATATTAGGTTAATTAAAATTTTACAATTTGAGAAAACTCCTCGTTGGGTCTTTTTAAATTTTTCTAGCCAATCGGCTTCGCTAGTTTTAGGATGTTCTTTCTTTTTAATCGTAGGATTATTTTTTGAACCTCATCTTTTAGCTCACATAGCTGCAAAAATGGTGTATCTGTAAAAAGTACTCATTTGGATATATATATATTTTCAATGGTTTTAGTTTTTGTAAATAATCAAGAGGTTTCTGTACAACCTAATACAAGTGTATTAAAAGCTTGTGAAGCTCAACAAATTGAGATTCCTAGATTTTGTTACCATAAAAAGCTTTCAATTGCGGGTAACTGCAGAATGTGTCTAGTAGAAATTGAAAAGTCTCCAAAACCGGTAGTATCTTGTGCTATGCCTGTCATGGAAGGGATGCGTATTTTTACTGATACTCCTTTAGTAAAAAAAGCTCGTGAAAATGTTTTAGAATTTTTATTATTAAATCATCCTTTAGATTGCCCTGTTTGTGATCAAGGTGGTGAGTGCGATTTACAAGAGCAGGCTCTTTCTTTTGGTTCAGACCAAAGTAGATTTTATGATTTAAAAAGAGGAGTTCACGATAAAAAAATAGGTCCTTTAATTAAGACAATCATGACTCGGTGTATTCATTGTACTCGGTGTGTTAGGTTTGCCACAGAAGTTGCTGGTGTTGAAGAATTAGGTACCACTATTCGAGGCACTGAAACTGAAATTGGTACTTATATTGAAAAATTATTTCGTTCAGAGCTTTCTGGTAATGTTATTGATTTATGCCCCGTAGGAGCATTAACATCTAAACCTTACGCTTTTAAAGCCCGTCCTTGGGAGTTAAAAACTGAAAATTTTACTGATATTTCAGATGGTTTAGGAAGTACCATAAAAGTTGATATTAAAGGCAATGAAGTTGTTCGAATTACTCCTTATTATGTGAATCAGTTAGAAGAAAATTTTTCTCCTACTTTTGAGTATGATGTTATGACTACTGAATCGCCTTTCGTAGACGAATGGATTTCAGATAAAGCCCGTTTTTCTTATGATGCTTTTCAATGCGGGGAAAAATCTTTGTTTAATCAGTATAATAAATTTTCGACTTCGAAAATAGAACAGTTAGTAAGTAATCTAACTGACAATATTATATCAGATGATTGTTTTAATTTTTCATTAAAACAAACCTCGTTTGTGACTAAACATAGTTTTTCTAAATTAAATACTTCTTTTAGTTTCTTAATTGATAAATCGGGAGAAAGTTATTTACGAGATTCTTTAGTTTTAAATGAGTTTCAATTAGAAGAGACATTCGGTTTAAAAACTTTATTAGATTTTCAAATTGGTTTAAAAGATTCAGAAAATTTATTAGAAAATAAGCTTTTAAAGTTTATAACTGAAGATCCTTTATTTATCTTTGGGGATTTAGTTGAATATGATACTTTAGCAGCCTATAATTATTCGGTTTCTTTATTAAACTCAAAAATTAGTTTACTAGGATTTAAACATTTTAAAAAAGTGAATTTTAATTCTCTTGGGGTGATTTCTAGTAAATTATGGGAAAACTTAGAGTCTCCTGTAGTATTCACAGGAATTAATTCTAAAGAATGCTTTATTAAAGATACTGATATGTTGTTAGATCGTCAACGGACTAATGTTTCGTTAGCTAATATAAAATCAGCAGATTTATGTCTTTTAATTGGGGTTAACCCTAGATATGAAGCGTCTTTATATAATTTACATCTTCGAAAACGTTTAGCGTTAGGTGGTTTTGAAGTCGCTTCTATTGGCCCGTCTACTGATTTAACTTATCCAGTAAATCATTTAGGTCTCGGAACTGAAACTTTAAAAGCACTATGTTCCGGTAAACATCCATTTTTTAGCAAAATGTTAAAAGCTAAAAAGCCTGTAATTCTCTTAGGGAGTCAGCTTTATAAAAGCCCAGACTTTTCTTTGATAGAAAATCTAGCTTTAAGTTTAGGTATCAAAGTGGGTGCTATTCCTTCTAAGCAAGATTTTAATAATGAAAGCGGTAGTAACACTTGGCTAGGGTATGGAATCTTACAAGGTTCAGTTAATGGGTTAGGTAAATTTAATTTAGGTTTTCAAGGTTTAAATGAATTAAATGTTAGAAAACACTCGCGTTTAGTTTTTTTATTGGATTCAGACCCTGTAGATTTAGTTTCTTTAAAAACCAAAGATAAAGTGATTAATTCTGATACATTAGTCCCTGTGATGTCAACTTTAGAGAATTCAAAAGTTTCTGTTTTTTCTGATATTACTAAAACTATAAATTATCCAGTAGTTACTTCAAATTATGTTGAAAGAAGTCATTCCTCGTTTTTAACTACGGAAGGAAAATTAAAACAAGTTGAAAGATTAGTTAAACCTGCCTCTTTTAAAAAAGATAGTAGTGAATTTTTAATTAGTATATTTGATACCGTTTTAAGAACTATTGAAAAACGATTAAGTGTTTGTTTAAAAGATCCTAATGTAAATTGTTCATTTGAAAATAGTAAATCACAAAATTTACTTTTAGGTGGCTTTGAATCTTGGAAGAAAACGCATTATTCTTTAAATTTTTCAAATAATGTTATAAAAACACGAGGGGATTTATTAAATTTAGATTTTAAAACAGCGAATTATAAAGATACTAGTTCAGTATATAATTCACTATTCGAAGATTTTTATTTAACAGATTCTTTACGGTTATCCTCAAATAGAATGAGAAGATGCTCTTCTTTAAATAGAAAACGGACAACCAATTTTTTTAAATAATATTTTTAAGTGGTTAATACGTTTAATTTAGTTTTTTAATTAGATTAATTGTTTAATGGTTAAAAGCTGTTATCACTTTTCGGACTATCCAAATTAAAATCTTTTTTTTAATTTATCGTAACCTCAAGTTTTGACTTAATTTTTATTGAGTCCAAAAGTAATATAAATACTTTTATGTTCTTACTTAGCCCATTAGAGCAATTTCAAATTTTACCTTTAATTCCTATTCGATTTGGGAATTTAGATATTTCGTTTACTAACGGAAATCTTATTATTTTAATAGCTCTTGGCGGTTATTTAACTTTAATGATTATGCTACTTTCGTCAAAAGGTAGCTTTTATTTGGTACCCTCACGATGGCAAATTGTAATTGAAACTTTTTACGAAACTATTGCTAATATGTTATACGATAATTTAGGAGTTCGAGGACAACAATATTTTCCTTTTGTTTTCATTCTTTTCATGTTCGTATTATTATCAAATTTAATTGGTTTAGTTCCTTACTCATTTACTATTACTAGTCATTTAATTTTAACTTTTGCTTTATCTTTAATGGTTTTCTGGGGAGTTAATGCTATTTGTTTAAAAGAGCATGGAGCACACATGGGTTCTCTTTTCTTACCGCCAGGAACTTCTTTAGGTTTAGCTTTATTATTAGTACCTATTGAGTTTGTTTCTTATATGTTTAAACCAATTAGTTTAGGAGTACGACTTTTCGCTAATATGATGGCTGGACATACTTTATTAAAAGTAATTGCTGGTTTCGCTTGGTCTATGATGGCTTCTGGTGGTTTACTTTTCGTAGCTCATTTAGTACCATTAGCTGTATTAATACTTTTAGTTGGTCTAGAACTTGGAGTTGCAATGATTCAAGCATATGTATTTACTATTTTAACTTGTATCTATTTAAATGATGCTATTAACTTACACTAAGCTTGCTTAATGTTATTTTTTGGGAGCATAGCTCAATTGGTAGAGCGCTTGCTTTGCACGTAAGAGGTTATCGGTTCAAGTCCGTTTGTTTCCATCATAAATCAATAATTTTATGTTTCAATTTAGTTCAAATATTTTATCACATCTTATAGTTTTACCTTTAATTGGTGCTATGGTACTTTTAGTACTTCCTGCGTGGAATGCTCAATTACTTCGTTTGACCGCTCTTTCTTTTTCCATGATAACTTTTGTTTACTCTCTTTTTTTATGGGTTTGGTTTGATAAAAGTACTGCACAATTTCAATTTGTGCAAGAGTTTACGTGGATTCCAAGTTTAAATTTAAATTTTACTTTAGGAATTGATGGTATTTCTCTTTTTTTAATTATTTTAACTACTTTATTAATTCCTCTTTGTATTTTAGCTAGTTGGGTTGGTATTAAAACTCATGTGAAAGAATATTTAATCGCTTTTTTAGTAATGGAAGCTTTTTTAATTGGGGTTTTTTGTGTGTTAGATTTATTAATTTTTTATGTTTTATTTGAAAGTGTTTTAATTCCTATGTTTTTAATTATAGGTATTTGGGGATCTCGTGAAAGAAAAATTAGAGCATCATACTTTTTTTTCCTTTATACTTTGTTAGGTTCTGTTTTAATGCTTTTAGGTGTATTATATCTTTTTTTTCAAGTGGGCTCTACTGACTACGAAAGTTTATTAACTGTTTCTCTCTCTTTGACTGAACAAAAATTTTTATGGCTTGCGTTCTTTGCTTCGTTTGCTACAAAAGTTCCTATGTTACCTATGCATATCTGGTTGCCGGAGGCTCACGTAGAAGCCCCTACTGCGGGTTCTGTTATTCTAGCGGGTGTACTTTTAAAATTAGGTACTTATGGTTTTATTAGATTTTCATTTCCTCTTTTTCCAGAGGCATCTCTTTATTTTACTCCTTTAGTTTATGCAATGGCTGCAATGGCTGTTGTTTACACTTCTTTGACTGCAATAAGACAAACTGATTTAAAACGTATTATTGCTTATACTTCAGTTGCTCACATGAATTTAGTAGTAATTGGATTATTTAGTTTTAATTTAATTGGTTTTGAAGGTGCAATGCTTCAAAGTCTAAGTCATGGTTTTGTTGCTAGTGCTCTATTTTTAGTTATAGGTGTTATTTATGATAGACATCATACTAGAATGGTAAAATATTACGGCGGTTTAGTTCACGTAATGCCCATTTTTGCTATTATCTTCTTAGTATTTACAATGGCAAATATTGCCTTACCTGGAACTAGTAGCTTCGTTGGAGAACTTCTAATTTTAACGGGTGCTTATAAATGTAATACAACTATAACATTTATTGGTGCAACTGGAATGATTCTTGGTGGTGGTTATTCTCTTTGGTTATTTAACAGAATTGTTTATGGAAACTTAAAAATACAGTATTTAACTAATTTTTGTGATGTAGAAAAACGAGAGTTCTTCATCTTCTTACCTTTATTAGTAGGTACTTTAGTAATGGGTGTTTACCCTGAATTATTTTTAGACCCTATGCACATGAGTTTAAATAATCTTTTAGACCAGATAAAACCTGTTGTTTCATAAATTTTAGTTTTGCTCTTATCGTCTAGTGGTTAGGACGTTGCCCTTTCACGGCAACAACACGGGTTCAAATCCCGTTAAGAGTGTACAAAATTTTTTCAAACATTAAAAAGTAGTTTTGGTAGAGTTTTAACGATAACTTTTTGTAAAAATAAATTTTCTTTAAAATAAATTTTAATTTCTCAGTTGTTTTAAATATTAAGTTAGAATTAAGAAAAAAAGTTTAATTTTTAAAAGTTTTTTATTCAATGTATTTAACTTTAGTTTGTTTACCATTTTTTGGTTCAGCGGTAGCTGGTTTTTTCGGTCGAAAAGTAGGTCCTCAAGGAGCAGGTATTATAACGGTTACTTGTTTGGTTACTACCTTTTGCCTTTCGTTTGCGGCTTTTTACGAAGTAGCACTTTCAGGCAGTCCTGTCTACATTAAATTAGCTCCTTGGATAGATTCTGAGCTTTTTAATGTAGATTGGGGTTTAATGTTTGATTCTCTTACTGTTGTAATGTGTTGTGTTGTGACTTTCGTCTCTTCTTTAGTTCACCTTTATTCTACCGAATATATGGGTCATGACCCTCATTTGCCTCGTTTTATGTCTTATTTGTCCTTATTTACAGGGTTTATGTTAGTTTTAGTAAGTGCTGATAATTACATTCAAATGTTTCTTGGTTGGGAAGGTATTGGTTTATCTTCTTATTTATTAATTAATTTTTGGTATGCTAGAATTCAAGCAAATAAAGCTGCTATTAAAGCGATGATTGTTAATCGTGTTGGTGATTTTGGTTTAGCTCTTGGTATTTTAACTATTTTCGTTAAATTTCAAGCAGTTGATTATTGTACTGTTTTTGCAGTTACTCCTAAATTTGTAGGTCAAACTTTTAACTTTTTGAATTTTGATGTAGATTTATTAACTGTTATTGGATTACTCTTATTTGTAGGTTCAGTAGGTAAATCAGCTCAAATAGGATTACATACCTGGTTACCGGATGCTATGGAAGGGCCTACTCCTGTGTCTGCGTTAATTCATGCAGCCACTTTAGTAACTGCAGGGGTTTTTTTAATAGCTAGAAGTTCTCCTTTATATGAATATGCACCAAATGCTTTATTAGTTATTACAATAATGGGAGCAATGACTGCTTTTTTTGCAGCAACAACAGGTCTTTTACAAAATGATTTAAAAAGGGTTATTGCTTATTCTACTTGTAGTCAGTTAGGTTATATGATTTTTGCTTGTGGTCTCTCAAATTATACTGTGGGAGTATTCCACTTAGCAAACCACGCATTCTTTAAAGCTTTACTGTTCTTAGGAGCTGGTTCTGTTATTCATGCAGTAGCTGATGAGCAGGATATGCGAAAAATGGGAGGTCTTCGAAAGTTAGTTCCTTTCACATATTCTGTTATGATGATTGGATCTTTAGCTTTAATGGGATTCCCTTTTTTAACAGGTTTTTATTCTAAAGATGTTATTTTAGAAGTAGCTTACGGTAAATTTACTACTGCGGGTCATTTTGCTTATTTATTAGGTACTTTAGCAGCTTTTTTTACAGCTTTTTATTCTATGAGACTTGCGCATTTAACTTTTTTATCAGAACCTAATGGTTATAGATCGGTAATTACTCATGCTCATGATTCACCTATTAGGATGGCTTTACCTTTAGCAATTTTAACTGTCCCTAGTATATTTATTGGTTATTACGCTAAAGATATGATTATTGGTATGGGTACTGATTTTTGGGGAAATGCTATTTATGTGGCACCTCAAAATATGAATGCTATTGATGCTGAATTTATTCCTCAAATTTGGAAATTACTTCCTGTTTGTTTAAGTGTTTTCGGTGCTTCGCTTTCGTTTGTGTTGTACACTTTTGGAACTCGTAGTCTTTATAAGCTAAAAATTTCTTTTTTAGGTAGAAAATTGTACAACTTCCTTAATAAAAAATGGTTTTTTGATAAAGTTTATAATGAGTATATTGTTCAATCATTTCTTTCGTTTGGTTATCATATTAGTTATAAAACTATTGATCGAGGATTCATTGAATTACTTGGTCCTTTTGGATTTTCAAAGTTAATTTCTGCAAAAGCAAGCATGCTTCAAAAATTACAAACAGGTTTTTTATATCATTATGCTTTAGTAATTTTAATCTCAATTACCGTATTACTATGGGCGATTGATTTATGGGTGTTTTTGGGGTTATCCATTCATAATGAATTAATTTATGTAATGGTCTGTACTGGAATAGCTTGTAAATTTTTAATTGGGGATAATAGTGATAAAAAATAATTATTATACGATTTTTTATTATAGCAAGTATCGATTAATGGTAAGTTCTCTGCCTTCCAAGCAGAAGATAGGAGTTCGATTCTCCTTATTTGCAAAAAATTTAATTATGACAAGTTTAGCACAAAATTCTGTTTATAATTGGGCTTCGCGTTGGTTATTTTCAACCAATCACAAAGATATTGGTACTTTATACCTACTTTTTGGAGCTCTCTCAGGAGTTGCTGGTACAACTCTTTCTGTACTAATTCGAATTGAATTAGCACAACCTGGTAGTTTAATTTTACAAGGAAACAATCAATTATATAATGTTATTGTAACTGGTCATGCGTTTGTTATGATTTTTTTTATGGTAATGCCTACTTTAATTGGCGGTTTCGGTAACTGGTTTGTTCCTTTAATGATTGGAGCACCTGATATGGCTTTCCCACGGATGAATAATATTAGTTTTTGGTTATTGCCCCCTTCATTAGTTTTATTAATTAGTTCTACTTTAGTAGAAGCGGGAGCTGGTACTGGTTGGACTGTATATCCACCTCTTTCAAGTGTACAAGCACACTCAGGTCCATCAGTCGATTTAGCTATTTTTAGTCTACATCTTTCTGGTGCTTCTTCAATTTTAGGAGCAATTAATTTTATTACTACTATTTTTAACATGCGTGCCCCTGGTTTAACTATGCACCGACTTCCTCTTTTCGTTTGGGCAGTTTTAATTACTGCGTTTTTATTATTATTATCGCTACCTGTTTTAGCAGGAGCGATTACTATGTTATTAACTGATCGAAACTTCAATACTGCTTTCTTCGATCCAGCAGGTGGAGGTGACCCTGTTTTATACCAGCATCTTTTCTGGTTCTTTGGGCACCCAGAGGTTTATATTCTAATTTTACCAGGATTTGGTATTGTTAGTCACATTGTTAGTAGTTTTTCTCACAAACCAATTTTTGGTTATTTAGGAATGGTATACGCAATGTTATCTATTGGTATTCTTGGTTTTATTGTATGGGCTCACCATATGTATACTGTAGGTTTAGATATTGATACTCGAGCGTATTTTACTGCTGCTACCATGATTATTGCAGTACCCACTGGAATTAAAATTTTTAGTTGGTTAGCAACTCTCTGGGGTGGTTCTGTTGATTTACGTGCTCCTATGCTATTTGCTATCGGTTTTATTTTTCTTTTTACTATTGGTGGTTTAACTGGTGTAGTGCTTGCAAACTCAGGATTAGATATTGCGTTACACGATACTTATTATGTTGTAGCACATTTCCATTATGTATTATCGATGGGAGCTGTATTCTCGATGTTAGGTGGAATCTATTTCTGGTTCCATAAAATTACTGGAGTAGAGTATCCTGAAGTATTAGCTCAAATTCATTTCTGGACTTTCTTCGTTGGAGTTAATTTAACTTTCTTCCCTCAACATTTCTTAGGTTTAGCAGGTATGCCTCGACGTATCCCAGATTATCCTGATGCTTATGCCGGTTTTAACGCAATTTCTTCTTTTGGTTCTTATCTTTCTGCTATTTCAGGAGTATTCTTTTTCTATATTGTATATGTTTCTTTAACAGAAGGAAAAATAAGTAAAAATCCTAAAATTTGGAATAAATAATTTAGGTGTCAGACCTGTAGCTCAGTTGGTTAGAGCGTACGCCTGATAAGCGTAATGTCGGTAGTTCGAGTCTACTCAGGTCTATTATACAAAAGTGGTATTTTTTTTTGATTGTTGAAAAACTAGTTTTATTTTTGGAAAATATACCAAACGCATTCTGTTAAAATCTGACACATCTTTAACTATATAATGGTAACCTTTCGGGATGTTAAAATTTGCCGAAGTAAAGGGAAATGTATTATGGAAAAACTTAAAATTCGCTAAAGTACTGTGAAGTTTTAAAATTTTCATCTATTTTACTAATTCTAGTTATTTTTTCGGTCGTATATTACGCATTAAAAAAGTAAAAAATTATTTGGTGAAAGCGTATCCTATAAATTGGATAAAGATTTTAGCCTTAATACAATTTAAATATTGTTTTTCTATTCTATTAATATATTTAAGGCGATTTATTTTCGTTTTTTAATCCTAATATTAATAATAGCTTTTTCAAAGGTTTTTGAGTTGCAAAACAATACTTTAATTGTGTTGCAGTTTGGGTAAAATTTTTCTCTTGTGGTAATTCTGGTGCAGAATAAAATTTCGATCCCGTTTTATAACCTAATAAAGTTAAATTTTTTTCAATATCATTGAAATCTAATAATTTTTCATTATTTTGAGAGGAGTACGCTAATAAAAGAGGTCCTTCTATCAAATTAATTATATTATGATAAACACTTTCTTTAAATAGTACTTTAGCTAAATGTGTTTTAATTTTATAAAATTTAATGTTTTGTTTACTTAGATTAAATTTTAAAGTTGTAAAATCGGTTTGGTCGAAATTACCAGATTTAAATATATAAAAATTTTGTTTTTTTAAAACAGTACGCAAAAAATTAACGTTGTACCTGTTACGCGTTTTTGTATTATGAGTTTTCATAATTAAAATTAAGTTTGATTTAATATATAGGCTTAGTAGGATTTGAACCTACGACAAAACCGTTATGAGCGGTACGTTCTACCTCTGAACTATAAGCCTTTTAAAATTTGTATGTTTATAAGTTTCAGCCAATTTTTAATTATTTTTTTTATTGCATTCCTTCTTTTTGGAGATTTAGACAATATCCGTAATAATTTATCTAAATTAATTAGATTTTTAAAAAAATCATTCACTAATTACTTTTCTGAAAAAAAATAAACTTCAAGAAAAAAGGGACTCGAACCCTTAACCTTCGGCTTTGGAGACCACTGCTCTACCAATTGAGCCATTCTCTTTATAATTTATATTATTTTGTATGTTGTAATTTTACTGTAATAGTTACATTTACATAAAGTTCATCTAACATGTGTATGGCTTTAAAAAATGCTTTGTTATTTGTAAAGTCACTTTTAAAAGTATACAAGTTTCGGTAAACTGCAGTTGTCAACTGCTCTCTTGATTTTTTATTAACATGAGGGGATTTGAAAGGCGAATAAATTTTAATATTATCTGTAGGTAAAGCAATACTTGAAACTTTATTTTCTGAAACGTTTTCAATATACGAATAGAGTTTTGTGCCAGCAGATTTTAGCATTCTAGGATCGTTAGATTCTAGTGTAATTTTATAAGTATTAAAATAAGCTTTTAATTTTTCTATATTAGATGATTTTAAAGTAATTGGGTTGTAAACTTTATTAGAATAGGTTTTTGACATTTAATTATGTTATTAGTTAAATTTAAGAAGGTAAACAATAAATAATTTTTTAATATTTAACAATATTAATTTTAAATCATTTATTCAGTAGTAAATAATATGTTTAATTATTTTTTTGAATTAAAAATTAGAATTTTGTATACTTTAATTTTTTGTTTGTTGTTAGTTATTCTCTCTTTTTTTTATAAAGAATCTTTGCTGTTCTTTTTAGTTGAACCTAGTATAAAATTTACTCAAACAGTAAACCCGTATTTTATTTATACAAATGTAACTGAAGTCTTCTCTACTTATGTAGAGATGTCTGTATCAGTATCTTTATATTTAACATTACCTTTAGTGTTTTATCAACTTTGGCAATTTTTTACTCCAGGGTTGTATCCTAAAGAAATTTCACAAATTAAACCTGTAATTTTTATAGGTTTAATAAATTATTTGTTAATAAGTTTTTTTTTATATAATCCTATATTATCTTGGTTATGGTTTTTCTTTACGGGTTTTGGGAATGGAGAATCGGATTTATTAGGTATTCACTTGGAAGCAAAATTAAACGAATATTTAAAATTTATAAACCATTTATATTTTTATATAGGTTTGTTATTACAATTTTTTTTAAATACTATTATAAGTCTTTTGTTTTTTATTAGCGGTAATATATTAAAACTAATTAATTTTAGAAAATACTTTTATGTAGGAGTAATCGTTTTAGCAGCTTTAGTAACACCTCCAGACGTAGTTAGTCAACTTGTTGTTGCTTGCCCTTTATTTATTTTTTACGAACTAGTATTACTTATTATTTTAATTCAAAAAGAATATAAAAATTAATATAATAGAAAGAGTGGGATTCGAACCCACGGTATGTTTGTAACATACGCTGATTTAGCAAACCAGTGCTTTAAGCCGCTCAGCCATCTTTCCTGTAAATAATTACTTGTTTAATAACGAAGAAGGGACTCGAACCCCTGACACTCGGATTATGATTCCGATGTTCTAACCAACTGAACTACTCCGTCTTTTATTTTAGGTTGGGTAACATAATTGGTTAATGTATAAGATTGCAAATCTTGTAATGACGGTTCAAGTCCGTCCCCAACCTTATTTTTGTAAACCCTATTATCAACCCTATTTATTAAAACCGAGTTTACAAAAAAGGGTTGTTTAAAAAAATATTATGTTAAAATTAACTATCAGTATTATACTTAAAATTTTAGCGATTGTAGTCCCTTTATTAATTTCTGTTGCGTATTTTACTTTAGCAGAAAGAAAAATTATGGGAGCAATCCATCGTCGAAAAGGTCCTAACGTTATAGGTTATTTAGGCCTTTTAACTCCATTATCAGATGGTTTAAAATTATTTGCTAAAGAAACCATTTTACCAAGTAATGCTAACTTAGCTGTGTTTTTAATGGCACCAATGTTAACTTTTATTTTAAGTTTAATAGGTTGGGCCGTAATTCCATTTGATGAAGGAGTTGTTATTGCGGATATTAACGTAGGAATTCTATATTTATTTGCAGTATCCTCTTTAAGTGTCTATGGAATCATAACTTCAGGTTGGTCTAGTAATTCAAAATATCCTTTTTTAGGAGCACTACGATCCGCAGCACAAATGGTATCTTATGAAGTATCTATAGGGTTTATTATAGTAACTGTCGTAGTTTGTGTGGGGTCATTTAATTTAACAGAAATAGTATTAGCGCAAAAAGGGGTTTGGTTTGCAATACCTCTTTTCCCTATGTTTATTATGTTTGCTATTTCGGCTTTAGCAGAAACTAACCGACACCCATTTGATTTACCAGAAGCAGAAGCAGAACTCGTTTCAGGGTATAACGTTGAATATTCGGCAATGGGATTTGCACTCTTTTTTTTAGGAGAGTATGCAAACATGCTTCTAATGAGTTCATTAACCGCTATTTTATTTTTAGGAGGTTGGTTACCCCCAATAAACATTTTTCCATTCAATGGTATTGCTGGACCCGCTTGGTTTAGTATTAAGATCTGTTTAGGTGTAGTTTTTTTTATAGTAATGAGAGCTATTTTACCTCGTTATCGGTATGATCAATTAATGGCATTAGGTTGGAAAGTTTTTTTACCTTTTTCTTTAGGGTGGCTCTTATTTACTGTTGCTATATTAGTATCTTTCAATTGGTTACCTTGTTAAAACGTTATAATTAATTTAAACTTTGTTTAAATATTGCTCGCTTGGTGGAATTGGTAGACACGTCAGACTTAAAATCTGGTTCTTTTTAGAGTATCGGTTCAAGTCCGATAGCGAGTACACGACTTTATATATTATTTCAAGCCGAAGTGGTGGAATTGGTAGACACGCTGGGTTTAGGTTCCAGTTCCGTAGGAAGTAGGGGTTCAAGTCCCCTCTTCGGTATTTATAACACATTATCATATTAAAAAACATTCCACAGATGCCTACAATAAACCAACTTTGTAATTCAATAAGACAACCTAAAAAAAGAAAAAATAAATCTCCTGCTTTAGAAGGCTCACCACAAAAAAAAGGAGTATGTATAAGAGTTTTTACTCGAACTCCAAAAAAACCCAATTCTGCTATTAGAAAAGTCGCTAGAGTAAGATTAAGTAATAATTTAAGAATTACTGCTTATATACCTGGTGAAGGACATAGTTTACAAGAATATTCAACTGTCTTAATGAGAGGCGGTCGAGTAAAAGATTTACCTGGAGTAAAATATAAATTAATTCGGGGTAAATTTGACCTACTTGCCGTAAAAGGACGAAAAACTTCAAGATCAAAATATGGAACAAAAAAAAAATAAAGAACTTATTCTTAATAATATTAACAGCTTTTTACAAACAGATTTAGGTAAAAAAATTATAAATAGGCTAATGAAAGATGGTAAAAAAATAAAAGCTGAAAAAATTTTATCAGATGTTATAATCTTGTTATCTAAAATTCAAGCAGAAGACCCTATTAAAATTTTAAAAAACGCAATACAACGTGTTCAACCTTTGGTTGAAGTTAGAACTATAAGGGTTAGAGGGGCAAATTACCAAGTTCCTGTGCCTGTACCCGTAAAACGAAAAACATCTTTATCTATTAAATGGATCATAGAGTCTGCTCGTAAAAAAAAAACAGGTCCTATGAAAGTTAGATTGCAAGAAGAATTTTTACTTGCTTATCAACGACAAGGAGAAAGTATTAAAAAAAAAATCGCAGTACATAAATTGGCTAGCGCTAATCGTGCATATACCCATTTTAGATGGTTTTAATTTATTTAAAAACTTATGAATCTTAGTTTACTTAATTATTTATCTGTCCACACTATTATATTTTTATTAGGAGTTTTAGGTATTGTTTTAAACCGTAAAAATATCCTAATTATTTTAATGTCTGTTGAATTAATGCTTTTAGCAATCAACTTAAATTTCGTAGTTTTTTCATTACACCTTGATGATTTAATCGGGCAAATTTTTGCACTATTCGTGCTAACAGTTGCCGCAGCTGAATCTGCAATAGGGCTTGCTATCTTAGTTGTGTATTATAGAGTAAGAGGTACTATTGCTGTAGAGAAAACCCAGATTTTACGAGGTTAAAATTTAAATAGATAAAAAATCTATTTAAATTACATATATATTAATACGTTTAGCAGGACTCGAACCTGCAACCGTCAGAACCGAAACCTGACGCTCTATCCAATTGAGCTATAAACGCAATTAGCAATAAAAAATGATTCAAAACCAAACTCTTTTAAAAATAACAGATAATTCTGGAGCAAAAATTGTTCGTTGTATCAAAGTATTAGGCGGTTTTCAAAGAAGATACGCTTACGCGGGTGAAACAATAGTTGTAGCCGTACAAAAAATTCGAAATAAAAACAAACATCTTTCAAAAGTCGCGAAAGGAGATATCTCTAGAGCCGTAATAGTAAGAACAAAAGCAAAAAAAAAGAAACAAGATGGTTTATTTATATCTTTTACTAAAAATTCCGCTGTTCTAGTAAACAAACAAAATAAACCTATCGCAACCCGAATTAAGGGTCCTATTACGCAAGATGTTAAAAAAAATAAATTAATGAAATTAGTAAGTCTTTCTTCAGGATTTCTTTAATCGATTGTAAAACCTATGTCTACTTTTCATCAAACATCTAAAATAAAATCTTGCCACTACGATTTATTAACCCAAATTAAACCCGGTAATTTTATTAAAGAACCGCAAACTATAAAAGTAATTTTATCTTTTTCTTCAAAAGATACGAGTTATAATAAATTAATAAATAATTTATTTGCATTAAAATTATTAACTGGTTTAAAACCTAAAATTTTAACGTCAAAAAAAGCAGTTACTAGTTTAAAAATTAGAAAAGGTTCTCCTATAGGTTGCAGTGTAACTTTAAGAGAGAAACAAGCGGAAAAATTTTTGTTTAAAACTCTTTTTTTAGCCTTTCCTAACATTAAAACTCTCGAGAAATTTAAATTATCTAAAAAAATAAAGAACCCTCAATCTTTTTCTTTTTTTATTGAAGATTTATTAGTTTTTCCTGAATTAGAAAATCAATATGAACTTTTTCAACATCAAAAACTTCCAAAATTAAACGTCACCTTAATTTCTTCGGCTACAAATTTAAATGAATTAAAAACTATTTTAATGTCTTTAAAATATCCTTTAAAATTAAATTAATCGTTAAAATTTATTTGCGAAAGTAACTCAATGGTAGAGTGTAACCTTGCCAAGGTTAAAGTTGAGAGTTCAAGTCTCTTCTTTCGCTTTATATTTTTAAAAACTTATAATATCCAGGAAGAATGATCGAGTGGTTTAAGGTGCTAGTCTTGAAAACTAGTGTATCTAACGATACCGTGGGTTCGAATCCCACTTTTTCCGAAAAAGATTCCAAATCTTAAAATTCACAGACGTTATAGATTAATTTATTAAAAATAATCTATTCATTTAATTATAAATTTTTTACTATGGTAAATAATCAAAAACATTCTTTTCATTTAGTAGATCCTAGTCCTTGGCCTTTAGTGGCTGCAATCGGCGGATTTACAATGACATCAGGTGGAGTACTTTACATGCATAACTATGCAGGAGGAGGAAGTACTTTTTTATTAGGAGTATTTATTACTCTTTACGTAATGTTTACCTGGTGGCGAGATATTATTCGAGAAGGTACTTTAGAAGGTCAGCATACCTATCAAGTTCAAATTGGTTTACGTATGGGAATGCTCCTTTTTATCGTTTCAGAAATTATGTTCTTCTTTGCTTTCTTCTGGGCTTTCTTCCATTCTAGTCTTTCTCCAACTTTTGATGCAGGTTCATACTGGCTTTCAGACGGAGTTCCGTCTTTAAGTGCATGGGAAATCCCTTTATTAAATACCGTAATCTTATTAAGTTCTGGAGCAACTATTACTTGGGCTCACCACGCTATTGTAGCAGGTGGTCGAAAAGAAGCTATCTTAGGACTTTTAGGAACTGTAGCACTTGCTATCGTATTTACTGCATTACAAGGTTTTGAGTATGCACACGCTCCCTTCACTATTTCAGATGGGGCTTATGGTTCATGTTTCTACTTAGCAACAGGTTTCCACGGATTCCACGTTTTTATTGGTACTTGTTTCATTATCGTATGTACTCTCCGATTAATTTCTCATCATTTTACCCGAGAACATCATTTCGGATTTGAAGCAGCAGCTTGGTACTGGCATTTCGTAGATGTAGTATGGCTATTTTTATTCATCAGTATCTACTGGTGGGGTGGTAAATAATTTTACTACTTTTAAAAAAATAATTGTTTTTTATTTTTTTAAAAAATTTGCATTCTTAGCTCAGTTGGATAGAGCAGTAGCCTTCTAAGCTGATGGTCATGGGTTCGACCCCCGTAGAGTGTATTTGGTGGTTATAGCTCAGTCGGTAGAGCGTCAGGTTGTGGTTCTGAAAGCCGCGAGTTCAATCCTCGCTAATCGCCCTTAAAATCGAAATAAGATTTACTTAGGGTATGTAGCTCAGTTGGTAGAGCATCGGACTTTTAATCCGCTGGTCCTGGGTTCAAATCCCAGTATACCTAATGTAATTTTTTAGTATATTAAAAACGACCGAGAAAACAAATACGATTTATAAAACAAGAAATTGATCAAAATTGATGGAAATTTAAAAACTTCACTTGTACTTTAGTAAATTTTAAGTTTTTCCAGAATACATTTCGCTGTACTCTGGTAGATTTAAAGATCCCCAGGGGGTACCTTACATGAGTAAAAATCTGTCAAATGTACTCTGGTAAAATCTGTCAGATTTTCGAAAAATAAAACGAGTTTTTCAACGAAAAATAAAACGAAAAAAAATTGTCAAATTCATTTTATAAAATAACTTAATTTGTTAATTTTTAAATCTTAGAGAGTTAGCATCTAAAATGTTCAAACGCTTAAAAAATTTCGGCCGAAAAAACATATAAGGAATACTTAAATAAAAAGAATAAATTACTACATGCATTATACATAATATAGGCGATAACGGACTTGAACCGCTAACCGTATCGGTGTAAACGACACGCTCTACCAATTGAGCTAATCGCCTAGAAAATAACCAATGAGAACAAAGGTTATTTAAAAAATAAAAAATTATAGGGCGAAAAGGATTAAGAAAGCCATCATTAAAGCGAATAATGCAATCGCTTCAGTTAGTGCAAATCCTAAAATAGCTAATCGGAATAATTCGTCTTTTAATGAAGGGTTTCGAGAAGTTCCTAGTACTAAAGCTCCGAAAACGGTTCCAATACCAACTCCTGCTCCAGCTAACCCGATGGTAGCTAAACCAGCTCCAATAAATTTAGCAGCTTGTAAAAGCATAATATTTAAAATTAAGAAGTAGTAATTGTACAAAAAAGGCAAAACCTTTTTTCAATTTACAATTTAATTATTAAATCGTAAATTTTTATTATTTATAGAAGACATTTAGACTAAATAATTTTTTATATTTTTTAAGACATAAAAAAATGGCCTGAGAATAACTCAATTTAGATACTCTAGGGCTAGGCACTTTTTAAATAGGTAAATATACGTCAAATTTTAACAGAATACTTTTGACATATTTTCGAAAATAAAGCCTTTTGTTTTAACAATTAAAAAAACAAAAAAATCATTCAGAGAAAATTTTTATTATTTAAAAAAAAAACAGATATAGATATAATTTAAATATTTCGTTAAATTATATTGTTAAAATTTTTTAGTACTTATATGCTAAAATTACTTTTACAAATAAAAAACACATTAAGCCTATTTAAGTGATAGTCTTTCACAAATTTGGAAAAATTTATCTCGAAGGGTTTCAGCTTCTCGCTTAGATGCTTTCAGCGATTATCTGTTATGAATGTAGCTACTCAGCGGTGCTTTTATTAAAACAACTGATACACAAGTGATTCACGTTCTCCGGTCCTCTCGTACTAGGATCTAATCTTCTCAATTTTTCTACGCCTACGATAGATAGGGACCAAACTGTCTCACGACGTTCTAAACCCAGCTCGCGTAACGCATTATTTGACGAACAGTCAAACCCTTGGGACCACTTACAGCCCCAGGATGCGTTGAGCCGACATCGAGGTGCCAAACAATTTCGTCGATATGGTCTCTAGGAAATTATTAGCCTGTTATCCCCAGCGTACCTTTTATCCGTTGAGTGATGACCCTTCCATAAAGAGTCACCAGATCACTACGACCGACTTTCGTCCCTGTTCGATTTGTCAATCTTACAGTCAAGCAAGTATATACCGTTATGCACTCTAACCACTATCGAGTGGCTTGAACTTACCTTAAGCACGCCTCCGGTACTCTTTAGGAGGCGACCGCCCCAGTCAAACTACCAACCAAACAATGTCTCTTATTTTTGCAAAAGATGAGCGATAACAAAATTTAAGGGCGGTATTTCAAAGGTGTTTCAGCAATTTACTTACGTAAAAACTTCATAAACTCCCGCCTATTCTACACATAAATTTTATTACTGCAATGGATGGGTATAGTAAAGGTGCATGGGGTCTTATCGTCTAGTCGCAGGTACCCCGCATCTGCACGAGGAATTCAATTTCGCTGAGTCTATGTTAGAGACAGTAAGACAGTCATTACACCATTCATGCAGGACACTAATTAGGTGCCAAGGAATTTCGCTACCTTAGGACCATCAGAGTTATAGCCGCCGTTTACTAGGATTTCAGTTTGAAGCCAAAACTTCTCCCCTTATACGATTAGCACCGGGCAGGTGTCAGTCATTATACGTCCTCTTACGAGTTAGCAATGACCTGTATTTTTACTAAATAGTTGCTGTCTTCGATTTTGTGTCGACTATTAATGGTTACCCATAAAAAGCCACTCCTTCTCCCGAAGTTACGGAGCCAATTTGCCGAGTTCCTTTAACATAGTTATCTCAAACGCCTTAGTCTACTCGACTCGTCCACCTGTGTCGGTTTACAGTACGGTTTGTTTTTGGGACTTTTTCCTGGAGCTTTTCAAAAACCATTTTTTAATTAAAAAAATATGTATAATTTACAAAACTCGTCATCTTCCAATAACAGATTTAAAAATTAAAATCAACCCATCGAATCAAAGTTTTCACTATTCTCTTAGGGACCGTTTTATTTTGAATTATTCATTCTTCAAGGAGGATTAGCCTTCCCTCAAAAACCTTGGACTTACGGCGACAACGTTTTATTATCTAGTTAGATATTATTATTCACGTTGTTTTTCGCTACTTATGTCAACATTCTCACTTCTGATATCTTCACAAATTGTCACCAATTTGCTTCACTAATATACAGAACGTTCTGCTACCACTTCTAAAATTAATTAAAAGTTTGCCGCTTCGGTAAATAGTTTAAGCCCTCAACATTGTTGACGCAAAAAAATTAGACCAATGAGCTATTACGCTTTCTTTAAAGGATGGCTGCTTCCAAGCCTACCTTTTGGTTGTTTTTATTTTTTCACCTTCTTATTCACTTAACTATTTTTATGGACCTTAACGAACAATCTGGGCTGTTTCCCTCTTGACTGATGAATCTTAGCACTCAACGTCTGTCTGCTTAAAATCCTTTTTTTTGCATTCGGAGTTTATCTGAGTTCAGTAAGGTTTGACACCCCCCTCGATCAATTAGTGCTCTACCTCAAAAAAAAGTTTTTAAACGCTATACTTAAATATATTTCGCAGAAAACCAGCTATCTCTAAATTTGATTGGCCTTTCACCCCTAACCACAACTCATCCAAGTATTTTTCAACATACACTGGTTCGGCCCTCCAACGAACTTTACAGCTCTAATTTTCAGCCTGGTCATGGTTAGATCACTTAGTTTCGGGTATTATTATTATAACTTTTTAACTACGTTTACTTATTTTAATAATTAAAACCACTATTAAAAATACGATTTCTCTTCGCCTACTTTTATTATTTTATTAAGCTTGCTACAATAATAAACTCGTTGACCCATTATGCAAAAGGTACCTTCATTACTTTTTTAAGCTCTGAGCGTTTGTTAGCAATAAGTTTCAAGTTCTGATTTCAACTTCGCAAAGCTCTTTTTCACCTTTCCCTCACGGTACTTTTCACTATCGATTATTAAATATTTTTAAACTTAGATGATGGTCCACCTACTTTAAAACAATATAACACGTAAATTGTCTTACTCATAAATTTTTTATTTATACAAACTAGATTTTACAGGACTATAACCTTCTTTGGTATAATTCAAATCTGATTTCAAAAAAATAAAAAGGTTCATTATCGCGTTCGTTCGCCACTACTAACAAAATCTCGGTTGATTTTTTATATGAGCTACTAAGATGTTTCAATTCACTCTTTAACTTTAATTTTTTTATAATCAAAAAATGATTATAATTAATTAAAGATTCCAAAACTGGAATCGGTTTTCCGTTACGGATTTATTAAGGTCTCAATTCTAAAAACTCGCTTAATAATTTCGTTTGTTAAA